ATAGATTAGGCATACAGGCGTTCCAGCCCATTTTAGGGGGTGGACGTGCTATTTGTTTACATCCATTAGTTCGTAAAGGATTCAATGCCGACTTTGATGGGGATCAAATGGCTGTTCATGTACCTTTATCTTTGGAAGCGCAAGCGGAGGCTCGTTTACTTATGTTTTCTCATATGAATCTCTTTTCTCCGGCTATTGGAGATCCCATTTCGGTACCAACCCAAGATATGCTTATTGGACTCTATGTATTAACGATCGGGAATCGTCGAGGTATTTGTGCAAATAGGTATAATCCATGGAATCGCATAAACTATCAAAATGAAACAGTTAATGATTATAAGTATAAATATACTACGAAAGAGAAAGAGCCCTATTTTTGTAGTTCCTATGATGTACTTATAGTTTATCAGCAGAAACGAATCAATTTAGATAGTCCTTTGTGGCTTCGGTGGCGACTAGATCAACGTGTCATTGCCTCAAGAGAAGTTCCTGTCGAAGTTCAATATGAATCTTTGGGTACCTATCATGAAATTTATGGGCACTATCTAATAGTAAGACGTATAAAAAAACAAACCCTTTGTATATACACCCGAACCACTGTTGGTCATATTTCTTTTTCTCGAGAAATAGAAGAAGCCATACAGGGGTTTTGTCAGGCCTACTCATACGGTACCTAAGCTAAGGAATTATGTAATACCGCGGGAATTTGGATCTCTCCGGTTCAACTGGAATCATAATTCCTTAATTTCTACATGAATCGAGATCCAGTAAAGGAGGTCTTCGAATCACTGACTCAAACCCATTGGCGAATCCTACTCAGCGGAATAGAGAAGTACTTATGGCAGAATGGGCTGATCTGTTCTTTTACAATAAAGCGATAGATGGGTCTGCCATGAAACGACTTATTAGCAGATTAATAGATCACTTCGGAATGGCATATACATCGCACACCCTGGATCAAGTAAAGACTCTGGGTTTCCAGCAAGCCACTGCTACATCCATTTCATTAGGAATTGATGATCTTTTAACAGTACCTTCTAAGGGTTGGTTAGTCCAAGATGCTGAACAACAAAGTTTCATTTTAGAAAAGCACCATCATTATGGGAATGTACACACAGTAGAAAAATTACGCCAATCCATTGAGATATGGTATGCTACAAGTGAATATTTGAGACAAGAAATGCATCCTAATTTTAGGATGACTGATCCTTCTAATTCAGTCCATATAATGTCCTTTTCGGGAGCTAGAGGAAATGCATCTCAGGTACACCAATTAGTAGGTATGAGAGGATTAATGTCGGATCCCCAAGGACAAATGATTGATTTACCGATTCAAAGCAATTTACGCGAAGGACTTTCTTTAACGGAATATATCATTTCCTGCTACGGAGCCCGCAAAGGAGTTGTGGATACTGCTGTACGAACATCAGATGCTGGATACCTCACGCGTAGACTTGTTGAAGTAGTTCAACACATTGTTGTACGTAGAACAGATTGTGGCACTACCCGAGGCATTTCCGTGAGTCCTAGAAATGGGATGACGGAAAGAATTTGGGTCCAAACACTAATTGGTCGTGTATTAGCATACAATATATATATGGGCCCACGTTGCATTGCCGCTCAAAATAAAGATATTGGGGTTGGACTTGTCACTCGATTCATAACCTTTCGAACACAACCAATATATATTCGAACCCCCTTTCTTTGCAGGAGTATATCTTGGATCTGCCGATTATGTTATGGTCAGAGTCCCACTCATGGCGACCTGGTCGAATTAGGAGAAGCAGTAGGTATTATTGCGGGTCAATCAATCGGCGAACCGGGGACTCAACTAACATTAAGAACTTTTCATACCGGTGGGGTATTCACAGGTGGTACTGCAGAACATGTACGAGCTCCTTTTAAGGGAAAAATAAAATTCAATGAGGATTTGGTTCATCCCACACGTACACGTCATGGGCATCCTGCTTTTCTATGTTATATAGACCTGTATGTAACTATTGAGAGTCACGATATTCTACATAATGTGAATATTCCACCCAAAAGCTTTCTTTTAGTTCAAAATGATCAATATGTAGAATCAGAACAAGTGATTGCTGAGATTCGCGCTGGAACATCCACTTTCAATTTTAATAAAGTTAAAGAGAAAGTTCGAAAACATATTTATTCTGACTCAGAGGGAGAAATGCACTGGAGTACCGGTGTGTACCATGCACCTGAATATAAATATGGTAATGTTCATCTCTTACCCAAAACAAGTCATTTATGGATATTATCAGGAGCTCTGTGCAGATCCAGTATAGTTCCTTTTTCGCTCCACAAGGATCAAGATCAAATGAATGTTCATTCTGTTGAACGGAAATCTATTTCTGACCTCTCCGTGACTAATGATCAAGTGAGACACAAATTGTTTAGTTCGAATCCTTACGGTAAAAAGGGGGGGGTTCTTGATTATTCAGGACCTGATCGAATCATATCCAACGGTCATTGGAATTTCATA